TTCTATTTACTCAACAAATTTTCCCCTCCTCTTTTGTTTGTCCACCACTTTTTATAGTATACGTAATTATTAATTTTTGTAATAGAATTTATAATATAATAATTAATAAAATACGCAATAACTCCAAAAAACGTTCTGATACATCTGTAAAAAACAGAAACTAACACTAGGAATGTTTGACGAACAGTATAAAGAATCATTATTATTTCGACACAAGAAAAGGATTTTTCACACCCCTTTTCTTGTGTCGAAGACTAGGAAGACGAATAAACCCTCCCAGAAATATTTGCTCCCTTCATTTATATTTATCCGTTCTATTTCCCGTTTACTTTTGGATAGGATCTAGCCAAAGTGAAATGTATTAGAATGAAATGCATTTTTTACATTTCAATCTGACAATAGCAACATAGCCCCAATTTTGAAAAAAAAAAAGAAGGGGTCAAGTCAAATAGTCTTTCTATATACTATGTCTAGGAATGTCGTACAAGGAATTCCCGGCATCTCATAGAAAAAGAGTCTAAAAGAACAAAATTCTTTTTCTAATTTCATTTTTTATCATAGATAATTGCTAATACTTGATGTCGATAAATACGCCAGTCTAGAAATTCATTTCGGACAATTGAACCTTCTCGAACTGTTTCTTTTTAAGAACCAAAAAGATTTGTGCCAAAATCACAGATGCGAAGAAGAACAAAAGACCTTGTACACGTAATGGATCTTGAAGTACTATTTCTGCATCTCCCTGACCAAATCCGCCCACATTAGGATTACTTGTCAACGGTTGATCCAATTTGATAGATTCACCTTCTGAAACAAGAAGTTCTGGCCCCGGAGGGATAATATCAACTACTTGACGTCCATCGGATGCATCCGCTATGGTTATTTCGTATCCCCCCTTTTCTTTTCGTAGGATTTTGCTTACTATACCTGATGCTGTAGCATTATAAACTGTATTGTTACTCTTGCTCCCATCAGGATAAATTTGGCCCCTTCCTCTGTTTCCGCCTACGTATATAGGATATTTTAAGAAGTGAATGTCTTTCTTAGTAGCGGGGTCGGGGGAAAGAATAGGAAAGGTGATTTCACTATATTTCTGACCAGGAACAGGGCCTATGACAAGAATATTTTTTTGGTTGGGGCGATAACTCTGAAAAGACAGATTGCCCATCTTTTCTTTTATCTCGGGGGAAATACGATCGGGAGGGGCTAATTCAAAACCCTCTGGTAAAATAAGAACAGCCCCTACATTCAAACCCCCCTTTTTACCATTAGCAAGAACTTGTTTCAGTTGCATATCATAGGGAATTCGAACAACTGCTTCAAATACAGTATCGGGAAGTACCGCTTGCGGAACCTCAATATCCACTGGTTTATTAGCTAAATGGCAATTGGCGCATACAATACGTCCAGTGGCTTCTCGTGGATTTTCATAACCCTGCTGTGCAAAAATGGGATATGCATTTGAAATGGATGTACGAGTTATTATATATATCATGAGCGATATGGAAATAGATCGAGTAATCTGTTCCTTTATCCAAGAAAAAGTATTTCTAGTTTGCATGGTCCAACCATTGATCCCGAAAATTTCTACAATAAATTGGGGTAGGTCACTAATGGAGTTTCCTATCCACGATTCTGTTATTTACTGGAATAATAATAATTTGACTGGATTAATATATAGGAATATAGGATGAATCTCCGGGATGGGTAGAAATATAAAGTTTTTTTCAATGCTTTGCTTATGTACAACTGCAAAGTAATAAGAAACATTATAATTAGATTAGGTAGATAATTTTTCAGTCATTCATTGAATGATAAATCACTACAAGTGACGGAGATACGCGATTTAAATAACGGAAAATCCAATATTTTAAAATTGTATCTAGAATGACTGGAAAAGTGGAAACAAGGCCAGATATAATTTGATCATTATGAACAAATCCAAAATCCTTGTAGACAAAGCCAATCAGCAGTTCCCAACCATGGGGCGAATGAAATCCGATACATAAATCAGTTAATAAAAGAAGAGAAAAAGCTTTTATTGTGTCACTTAAGTTATATAGGAATTCCTGAGCCCAAGAGTTAAGAATAACAAGTTCTTTATTACCCAAAATAGAATAACCACTTAGAATAATGAAACAGATTATATTTGTCGAGAAGTGCAAAATCGTATGAATACGACCCTCATTGTGTATCTTGATTAATTGGATTGTTTCTTTGTGAATTCCTATACGAAGGTTTTGTAGATGTGTCTCCGAGTATTCCTTGATCATTTCCTCTAAGAGGAGGAGTTCCTTTAATTCTTTGAATTTTTCTAGAATACTATTTTCTTCAATATCATTCAAAAAAGTTTCGGATTGCCTAGTATTCCACCAATTTGTAATCCATGATTCCAGACTTTTTTGAAATGAGAGCGAAATCCACCAAGGCAAAAATACTATAGATGCAAGATAGAAAAGAGGAGTTAATGCTTTCTTTTTTGCCATTTTTTCATCTGTGAATTGTTAATGAATCTTATTCGTCGACTTTATGTAATCTAATATTTCTCTCACGCATCAGTTCTATTACAAGTTATCGAATCTATGAATCTATTCACTCTTTTTTATTATTTTTTTTTTTTGTTCCATATATGTCTGCTTTGACTCGAATGGATGTTCTGAAGAAATTTCAATTAAGTTATGTTATAGAAAAAGAGGATTCTTGCGTTTTTGCCCTCCTGCGGAGAAAGCATGCATTTGTCGGCTCATTTCTTAAAATACTTCAATTGGTACACGCAAGAAATAGGCCAATTCAGCAGCTTTTTGTTCCATTTCCCGTGGAGTAAAATTCTCATCAGTACGAGTCAATGGAATGGCTCCCTGGCCTTTGATATCCATATAAAGGACACGACGAGCATAAATACCCTCTTTAACTTCTACTCTGACGGACTGAATATCTTTTATAAGAAATCGGAGGAAGACCCGACGATTTTTTCCAGGAAATCCCCAACGAAAAATACACACTATTCCGTCTTTTCTATCAAATCGATCATAACCACTACCTACATTCCACGAAATTGTGCACCACAAATAAGAGCTAATAAAAAGACCCGCGATCCCATAGAAAGACATCACAATTCCTTGTGGAAAAAAAACGATTTCCTGAGACGGAAATAAAGATATCAAATTTCTACCAAGATAACTCGAGGTTCCAACCAACAAGAATCCTAATGAACCTAAAAAAAGGATAAAAGCCCAGCAGAAATTACTTGTTTTTCGAGCCCCTGTTATAGGTTCTATCCATATATGTTCTGATCGACAACTCATACTTGATCCAGTTGCTTTTTTTTGGAATTGAGAGAATACCCCAAATGAATTTTACTTTAGTCCTTTTGTTTCCGAAGTAACTCGCATCAACTAGCACTAGTTTGATGTGAACCTTTAGGAGTAATTCATTAAATTGGTTAGATCTAAACTAATAACATACCCTTCGTATGATCTCACTAAAGATAGCCACATGCATATAGATAGACCAACTTTACAATTCAGCCGTCCGCCAATTCGGGTCTATTTGAAAATAGCTAGAATATAGCATTTTGGGAGATTTTCGTCGGAAGACGCTTATACCATATTTTGCTAAAAGGATATCTGTGTTATGATACAAGCGTCAGTTTAAAAATGAGATTTTGTGCCCTCGGCTCTAAACAATCTTGTTTTTTTGAACATGAAGAAATAAAGAAGCCATTGCGATTGCCGGAAATACTAGGCCTACTAAAGGGACCAAAACAGAGGGAAAGTTAAGAGTTGTCATAGAATGGGTACCTCGCTTTACTATTTGTACCTGTTATTATTATTTAGATTTTATATTTATAGAATATAAAGATATTATATATAAAGATATCTTATATCTTATTATAAGTATAATTTGATAATTCTAAATTGGAATTATTATTATTATTACTTAATATCTCTCTAATCTATTCTAATTCTAAATGAGTATATAATGTAGTTTTTCATCCCTCTACATGAAAGATTTGAAAGGATATGGATGAGATATTATTTGATTCATTTTTTTCTCTTGTCTTCAAATTTAATTTACTAAGCAAAAAGTTTCTTAAAAATGAATTAGATTCTATTTATTTAGTTTTATATATTAAAGGGTTTGTTAGAATCCCATCCAGCAGGGATTCTTAGTCAAAATAGGATTATCGTAAGGTATAGAAAGATAAAAAATTCTATTATTCCGATAAACTAATTACTTGTTTGCTCAAAATAATTCAACTTCATGTTCTAATTTTGATTCAAAGGAAAGAAAGTGTGGAGTTGAAATAACTCACTCAGAACGCTTTTTAAAGGATTACGTGGTACGATTAGATCGAATAAGCCCTTCTGGAATAAATACTCAGCCGCTTGTGAACCTTCGGGTACTGTTTTATTTAATGTTTGTTCAATTACTCTTTTACCCGCAAAGGCAATGTAGGCATGGGGTTCGGCAATAATGATATCCCCCAACATACCAAAACTAGCTGTCACCCCGCCGGTAGTAGGAGATGTAAGGATTGGTACATAGAATAACTTTTTATTTGATTGATAATCATATAAAGCAGCAGATATTTTAGCCATTTGCATCAAGCTCAAACTTCCTTCTTGCATGCGTGCCCCTCCGGAAGCACACACTATAATAAGAGGTAGAAATTCTTTAGTGGCGTATTCAATCAAACGGGTAATTTTCTCCCCAACTACGGATCCCATACTACCCCCCATAAACTGAAAATCCATAACCCCAATTGCTACGTTAATACCGTTTAATTGCCCTATACCTGTTTGAATAGCCTCGGTTAATCCTGTCTTTCTTTGATAAGAATCGATACGATTTTTATAAGGCTCCTCCTCCGAATGAAATTGAATGGGATCCAGAGAGACCATGTCTTCATCCATAGGCTCCCAAGTACCCGAATCAATCAAAAGTTCGATTCTATCAGAACTACTCATTTTCAAATGATATCCACATTGTTCACAAAG